GGAAGCAAAGGGAAAAAATAATGCCTAAACTCTAAACTAAAGTAAAAGTAAAAGGGCTAATCTGTTATTTCTTCCATGGCCCCTAGAATGCCAATATTAGCACGGATCGTACGGAAATGTAACTCACTATTCAAACAACTATTCAGAGTTCCTAGAGCTCCTTGTAAGGCTTGTTGAAAAACTCGTTGTCGGACCTGATTAATCGCTCTTTGTTGTTCAAAATGAAGGGTTTCATTTTTGTAATTTTCTAATCGTTCCAAAGTGTCACAAGTAGCATTAATCAAATTTTCTTTTTCTCGTTCTATCTCAGAGTATCCATTCATTCGATACTCATCTGCTTCTATTTCTACTTTCCGTAAGCGAGTCCTGGCTCTTTCGAGCTGCTCAATGGCCCCTCTACGTAATTCTTCCGAATTTCGAATAGTACTCAAGATCCTCTGTTTTCGATTATCTAATAAATCATTTAATGAAAGTAGATTATCTTACCATTAATTTCACAACTTCAATAATCTCTTCCCGAACCAAACATGAATCTTTCGATTCATTTGGCTCTCACGCTCAATTATTTATTTTATATTATGGGCATTCCCATATCTTTTTTTTTTTTTTAATGTAATGAGCCTACCCTCTCTTTTCTGTTTATATTCAAAAACATCGAAACTGATATAAGACCAGAATATTAGGAGGACTCTTCCGACCAGACAAAAATCTATAATTGTCAGCAAAGTTCTTTCTTTATTTGTATTTGTTCTTTATTTGTATTTGTTCTTTATTTGTATTTGATTTGTTCTTTATTTAATTTTAAATTAAAATTTACAATTTATTTCTATATTTTTTTTATTTCCTTTTTTTCTTCAAATCCAAAAATTCCTATTTTTTTTTTTACGTAGGTCGTCGATTCGGCATTGGAAAAAAAGAGCAAGATGCCCATTTTTTTAATAAATGGTTCAAATCATTTTATCGATATGAGTGTTCTATATCAGATAAATTACCAACTATTCATTTTTAAACCATTTCGGTACGTTAGTACCGGTAGAAAGAGTACCATGTTTTGCCTGGACTTCAAACAGTTTAGCTTTAACCATGTTAATGGTCTCACATTATTGGTTGATAGAGAATAAAATTTACCAATAAGTCACGAAATGCTATGGTTCTTACATATGATTTCTTAATTTATTCAGAAATAATTCGTTGAGATCGTGCACTTTTTTTCCTATTTATCCTATAAAATGAATAAAATACCATAAATAAAGTGCAGTCGGATGGATCCAACCTATTCTTGAAATACACAACTCGCACACACCCCCTTTCCAAAAAAAATCAATACACCAAGCACTACACTTAGATTTATTGGATTTGTTGCTAAAATATCGGTATTAAACCCGAAACTCCCGGCGGATGGCCAGTGACCCAAGGAAAGGAAAGAATCGGTTCCATTTTTCATATGCTCTCCTCTTATAGATAGGACTAACAAAGAACAGAGTTCTTTTTGTATCACTTCGTTGTCCCTTTTTTGATCGATTTCTTTTTATTATATAAATTTGATTTCCATTTTTTATTTAATGGGAGTAGATTAAATCTAGTAATTTAATTTGATAATTTTTAAATTTCTTACTTGAAGTTTCCAATCCAATAAAATACTTATTAGGTTAATCTTGGGTCTCATGTCAATTGTGAAATATCTCGTTTGTTGAAACGATTCCTAAAAAAAGTCAAAAAAAGGTTTCCATTGTACTAAGCTAAGGACGCGAAGGAAGAAAACGAGCGGATCAGTAATTACTCATCCTCAAAACAATCCTTCCTTTCCTGGGGTATTGTCTCAACAAATAAATAATTGTAGGAGTAAAGCGTTGATATAATTAGAAGAAGCAAACAGCAATTCTGAGTTAATAAAATAAGAAAAAAGTATAGCGAGTTAAAAAAATAAGAAAAAAAGTATAGTATGTAAGGTACTTTTTTACATTTCTAGGATTAAACAAAAGGATTCGCAAACAAAAGCGCTAACGCCACGACCAGTCCATAAATTGTTAAAGCTTCCATAAAAGCTAGACTAAGCAATAAAGTACCTCGTATTTTACCCTCTGCTTCTGGTTGTCTCGCAATACCTTCTACAGCTTGGCCTGCAGCAGTACCTTGACCAATTCCAGGTCCAATAGAAGCAAGCCCTACGGCCAATCCAGCAGCAATAACGGAAGCGGCAGAAATCAGTGGATTCATGGTAAGTTCCTCGCACCAAAAAAAAAAAAAAAGAAATGGTTAATGATACAATCAACCAATGAATTTTTACTTAATTTTTTTTTATCATTTTTTTTTCATTAAGATTTTATCATTAAGATCTATCTGATTAAGATCTATCGGGTCGAAATAACTAAAAACTCCGAATTGAAATGATAATATTACTGAATCGTCAGAACTATTTCGATATCTCATTTTGAGTTTCTACCCATAATGGAGTTTTTGTAAATACATATGTATACGGTTCTAGTTATTGCATTTCTTTGTTTCGAACCATTCTTTCATTCAATTCTTCTTTCCTTTCTTTTTTCTTCTAGATACTATCCTTGAGTTCATCTCTTTTTTGCATTTCATTCAATCCACAATCACAGACGAAACAGAAAGACTTATATTGGAACTATATAAATGCAGTGAACCGCAATCAAATCAATCAAATCAATAATATATATATAGGGTATATAATAATATATATATATATTAGGAATAGTCCTATATAACTAGTAAATATCTAATATCACATATACATTTGTTTCTTCCATAACGTAAACCACCCGCATTTTATATTGAATCGGATTCTAGAATCATTCCTCGAAACAGACACAGGGGCTGGACTTATAAAGATTACATACATCTAGTGTGACCCCCCCAACCCATCTTTTTTTTTACAATTCCGCAATATCGTCTATCTTTTTTCCTACGCCTCTAGGTCGTATATTCATACGTATTTGTATTTGTATCTATTATGTTCCCCAACCAAGTGGATTATCTTGAATCATGCATGAATTGGGATAAGCTTAAAAAAGACTATTTCGAAAACTAGTCAATGATGACCCTCCATGGATTCACCTATATAAGCCGCGGCTAACGTTGCAAAAATAAGAGCTTGAATACCACTTGTAAATAATCCAAGAAGCATAACAGGTATAGGAACTACTGAAGGGACTAAAGAAACAAGAACAACAACTACTAATTCATCAGCCAATATATTCCCGAAAAGTCGAAAACTAAGAGATAAAGGTTTTGTGAAATCTTCTAGGATGTTAATTGGTAAAAGTATTGGGGTTGGTTGAATGTATTTCCCGAAATAACCCAATCCTTTTTTGGTAAGACCCGCATAAAAATATGCCGCTGACGTGGGTAAAGCTAAAGCAACAGTAGTATTTATATCATTCGTAGGCGCAGCTAACTCCCCATGAGGTAATTGTATGATTTTCCAAGGTAAAAGAGCACCTGACCAGTTAGAAACAAAAATAAATAAGAACATAGTTCCAATAAAGGGAACCCAAGGACCATATTCTTCTCCAATCTGAGTTTTGCTCAAATCTCGAATAAATTCAAGGACATATTCGAAGAAATTCTGACCGTCGGTCGGAATGGTTTGTGGATTCCGAACAGCTATGATGACTGAACCTAATAAGATAGCAATTACGACCCAAGAAGTGATAAGTACTTGGGCATGGATTTGTAAACCTCCTATTTGCCAATAGAAATGTTGGCCTACTTCTACACCCGATATATCGTATAACCCTTTGAGTGTTTTAATGGAACATGGTATAACATTCATATTGTCCTCTGACAGAAATTGAACTTCAAAAAAGGAATTATTTTGATTCAACCATCTATTTCTCAACTCACTAACTTGAATCATTAATCGTATATTTTATTTACGATACCAAGAAATTACATAACATCATAACATAATATCAATATCCCCAGTACTTTTTTTATCTCTTTTAAAAAATTCAAAAATAGTAACCAATCCAATAAATCTATGGAGTTGCCAAATAATTAACTAATCTTATTATTCTTAATGATAATCAACGATTTCTTATATAGCTAGAACGACCCTCACAAATTGCGGATACTAATTTGTTAAGAATCAATCGGATTGAAGCTATAGCGTCATCATTTGCTGGAATCGAAATATCTGCGAGATCTGGGTCACAATTTGTATCGATTAAACAAATTGTCGGAATCCCCAAAATGACACATTCTCGAAGAGCCGTATATTCTTCTTGCTGATCAACGATGATCACAATATCAGGCAACCCCGTCATATATTTGATCCCACCGAGATATGTTTGCAAGGTAGATAATTTTCTCTTCAACATTGCTGCATCTCTTTTGGAGAGACAGTTGAGTTTCCCCATCTTTTGTTCTGCTCTTAAGTCCCTGAACTTGTGAAGTCTCGTTTCCGTAGTGGACCAATTCGTTAACATACCACCAAGCCATTTTTTATTAACATAATGACACCGAGCCCTTATTGCAGCTGATGCTACTGAATCCACTGCTTTATTTTTTGTACCAACGATTAAGAAGTTTTTTCCCCTACTTGCTGCATCAAAAACTAAATCACAGGTTTCTGATAAAAAACGAGCAGTTCTAGTGAGATTTGTAATATGAATACCTTTACGCTTTGCAGAGATGTAAGGGGCCATTCTAGGATTCCATTTCTTAGTACCATGACCAAAATGAACTCCTGCTTCCATCATCTCTTCCAAATTGATGTTCCAATATCTTCTTGTCATTTTTCCCCAGACTTCCTTTTTTTTTAACAAAGAGACGAGGTAACCTGAAATAAATAATTGTTCCGATGGAACCTTATACGGGGGATTGACCGTTGATACACGACCCAAACCATTAATTTCTTTTAATTACTTATTTTTTACCAATTTAATTACTTATTTTTTACCAATTTAATTACTTATTTTTGATTTTTTACCAAATCAATAATCGGACCAGATAATTGAAAGATAGTTAAAGTGAAAGAAAAGAATCTGCTCTTAGGAATCATTAAATCGCGTAAATGATTGTTCTGATGTCTCATGGAAATTTGTCTCATGGAAATTGTTTTGGACGTAAGTCCAAAATAATTCTCTATGGTGTAACAAAATATCTCTTATTTCCAAATGAATGTTCTTGTCTTGCCTTGAAGGGTGTACTAATTTTTTGAATCCGGTACCAACAGGTATAATCCCCCCCAGAACAACGTTCTCTTTCAGGCCTTTCAACCAATCAATACGACCTCGTAGAGCAGCTTTTGCTAAAACTCGAGCGGTTTCTTGAAAACTTGCTTCGGATATGAAACTTTGAGTATTTAGAGATGCCCTCGTTATTCCCAATAAGATTGCCCGATAACAGATCGCTTCGTCCAAAGCACGCCCTGCTCGTTCCGCTCGCAAAAAGCCGATTAATTCTCCAGGTAAAAAAACATTAGACATTCCATCTTCTGAAACCAACACTTTTGATGTTACTTGACGTACAATAATTTCTATATGTCTATTATGGATCTGTACCCCCTGGGATCGATAAACCTTTTGGATCTTATTAACCAAAGAGATACGACTTTGGGCTATGGTTAGCTCAGCTCCAATCAAGAATCCCCAGGGTATTCCAAGAATTCTTTGTATACGTTCGTTCCAACCTTCAACTCTCCTTTCTAGGTTCATCGATATTGAATCAATCGAACGCACTTCTAAGATTTGTTCCACTTTTGGAAGACCTTGCGTTATGTCACCAGATCTCGATTTTTCATATATAAATGTAACTAATGTATCTCCTTCGTAAAGGATTTCTCCATAATGGCTATGAACAGTTGCTCCTGGAGTGGCCAAATAGAGTTTAGCTGATCTTATAACTAAGGAGTCAACATGAACAATTAAAATTTGACCAGATTTTTTTACGTGTGATTCGTATTTGAATAGACATACATTTTCACAAATAAATTGTCCAAGGCTAATTATTGTAGATGTCTCTTCACAATAATCGTGATGGAGAAAGCACCAATTCAAATGGAATGGATTCAAAATTATGTTACCGCATGGATCGGGATTATAAATCCTCCTATTTTCATCTATTAAACAGTATTTAAGTACTTGGAAAGTCTGTTTAAAATTGTCAAGTAACAAATATTTCTTTAACAAGATATGATTATGAGTTATTAAATAGTAAGATGAAAAAAAATTCGCTATTTTAGGGACAATAGTCCCTAAGGGACCCAGCAAATCCCTAATTTTGATTATGGGATCTGATTCTTTTGTCACATTGTTATATTTCGAACCATTGAATGGACCAATTCGAGAACAATTGGATGATGACAAAATTATCAAAGATTGGCATTCATTATTTCGATTCAACAACGTACCAATACCAATAGTTCCTTGATGCTGGGTAAGTGATTGAATCTTCGCCTTGGAATAAAAAGGATTGATATTGGTGCGATCTAATCCATTATCGGAAATCAATACGGAACTTGCCCTATCATACCTTTTTCCGGTATACGAAATAGTGGACTTGACTAACTCAATTCTTATGAAATCGCGAATCAGATCATTTGTCCTTACCTCAACAAAGGAAGCATGAACCTCTTCTATAGAACCATTTTTTTCTTGGTCCCAATTCAATACTAAGCAAGTCCGAACTAATTGAATACTTGTGTGATAAATTCCTCGAATTGACTTGCCATTTCCATAAAGGATATAATTGACAACTCTAAGTTGGACATTATCCTTTTCCTGCAAGAGATCCCGAGGGAAAAGTGTTGCTAAATTTATCCCATCAGCTATTTCATATGTGACTACGGACCGAACCGAAACAAAATACTTTTTCTTGGTGGGTGTGATCCGTTGGACATAGATCCAATTTTTCAATTTTTTTGATTTCTTAGAATTTTTTTTTTCCGTCTCTGGTGGTATCAAAATGCCGCTGTGCCTGGATATCTTATCTGTTTCTCCAGGAAAATGAATATCTCCAGAAAAGATTTTCAGTTCAATACTTTTTTTTTTTCTCTCCATTCGGACTAATCCGCCTACCCGGCTTCTTGTATTTAAAGCGAGTTGTGTATCTACTCCAATGATACTATTGTTCCGGACCATTATGAACGAAGATCCGGGTAAGATATGCACTTCTTCGAGAATGAAAAAAAACCGATCTACTTTCTGGTATTTCGGACTAAATTCTTTTGCTCCTCGATACTCAATCAAATCCTCTTTTTTTATGATTGAATCCACCTCTATGGTCCCATATTTAGTAATTCCTGAACTATTTCTTCTGTATCGTGGATCATCAAAATAAGCAAGAATACTATTTCTACGTAAAATACCATTTATGGGTATTTCAATCGAAATACCAAAACAGGGCATTAGTTCTTTATCTCGTTCTTGATCATATTGTAATGGGATAATGAATCTATTTCTTCGTTTTTTCGCCAAGAAATCGGAATTTTCTTGGAGAATAGAAGGATATATGAAATTCCAATGACCATTGGATATGATTCGATCAGGTCTTGAATAGTCAAGAATTTCCCTATCTTTTTTACCAGAAGTATCCAACAATTTATGTCTTACTCGATGATTAGTCATCGAGAGGTCAAAGATATATCTTTCTTCGAAAGAAAAAGAATGAACATTCATTTGATCTTGATCTTTGTGGAGCGAAAAAGACACTATACTGGATCTGCACGGACCTCCTGCTAATATCCATAAATGACTTGTTTTTGGTAATAGATGAACATTACCATGTATATATTCAGATGCATGGTGGACATCGGTACTCCAGTGCATTTCTCCCTCTGATTCAGAATAAATATGTTTTCGTACCTTCTCTTTAAAACGAAAAGTAGACGTTCCGGCACGAATCTCGGCAATTACTTGTTCTGATTCTACATATTGATCATTTTGAACTAAAATCAAACTTTTTGGTGGAATATTCACATTATGGATAATATCCCGAGTCTCAATAGTTACATACAAGTCTATAGAACATAGAAAAGCAGGATGCCCATGACGGGTACGTGTGGGATAAACCAAATCCTCATTGAATTTGATTTTTCCATTAGAAGGAGTTCGTACGTGTTCGGCAGTATCACCTGTGAATACTCCACCGGTATGAAAAGTTCTTAATGTTAGTTGAGTCCCTGGTTCCCCAATTGATTGACCCGCAATAATACCTACGGCTTCTCCCAATTCGACCAGGTCGCCGTGAGTGGGACTCCGACCATAACATAATTGACAGATCCAAGATGCACTCTTGCAAGTAAAGGGGGTTCGAATATATATTGGTTGTGCCCGAAAGGTTATGAATCGATTGACAAGTCCAATCCCAATATCTTGATTTCGAGCGGCAATGCATCGTAGACCCATATATATATTGTCTGCTAATACACGACCAATTAGTGTTTGGACAAAAATTTTTTCCGTCATCCCATTTCGAGGACTCACGGAAATACCTCGGATAGTACCACAATCCGTTCTACGTACAATAATGTGTTGAACTACTTCAACAAGTCTACGCGTGAGGTATCCAGCATCTGATGTTCGTACAGCAGTATCTACAACTCCTTTGCGGGCTCCGTAGCAGGAAATTATATATTCTGTCAAAGAAAGCCCTTCGCGTAAATTGCTTTGAATGGGTAAATCAATCATTTGTCCTTGGGGATCCGACATTAATCCTCTCATACCTACTAATTGGTGTATCTGAGATGCATTTCCTCTAGCTCCCGAAAAGGACATCAGATGGACTGGATTAGAAGGATCAGTCATCCGAAAATTAGGATTCATTTCTTGTCTCAAATATTCACTTGTAGCATACCATATCTCAATGGATTGACGTAATTTTTCTACCGCATGTACATTTCCATAATGATGGTGTTTTTCAAAAATAAAACTTTGTTGTTCAGTGTCTTGGACTAACCATCCCTTAGAAGGTATTGTTAAAAGATCATCAATTCCTAATGAAATAGATGTAGCAGTGGCTTGCTGGAAACCCAAAGTCTTTACTTGATCCAGGATGTGTGATGTATATGCCATTCCGAAATGATCTATTAATCTGCTAATAAGTCGTTTCATAGCAGTTCCATTTATCACTTTATTGTGAAAGACCAGATCAGCCCGTTCTGCCATAAGTACCTCTATATTCTGCTGAGTAGGATTCGACAATGGGCATGAGTCAGTGATTCGAAAACTTCCTTTCCTCAATCTCAATCTTGATTCACGCAAAAATTCAGAAATTATGATACCAGTGAAACTGGAGAGACCCGAATCCCTACGGGCACGGGCATCACCTAATCTAATTTATTAGTTTAGATAGCGTATGAATAGGCCCGACAAAACCCCTGTATGGCTTCTTCTATTTCTCGATAAAAAGAAATATGACCAAGAGTGGTTCGAATGTATATACAATGGATTTCTTTTTTTACACTTCCTACTATTAGATAGTGCTCATAAATCTCATGATAAGTACCCAAAGATTCATATTGAACTTCGATGGGAACTTCTCTTGAGCCAATGACACGTTGATCTAGTCTCCATCGGAGCCACAAAGGACTATCTAAACTGATTCGTTTCTGCCGATAAGCTCCAAGTACATCATAGGAACCACAAAAATACAGTTCTTTCTCTTTCGTATACTTATAGTCATTATTGTCAACTGTATTATTTTGATAGTTTCCGCGATTATATGGATTATGCCTATTTGCACAAATACCTCTACGATTCCTGATCGTTAATACATAGAGTCCGATAAGCATATCTTGAGTTGGTACGGAAATGGGATCCCCAATAGCTGGAGACAAGAGATTTATATGAGAAAACATAAGTAAACGAGCCTCTGCTTGAGCTTCCAAAGATAAAGGTACATGAACAGCCATTTGATCTCCATCAAAGTCTGCATTGAAACCCTTACAAACTAATGGGTGTAAACAAATAGCGCGCCCCTCCACTAAAATGGGTTGGAAGGCCTGTATGCCTAATCTATGCAAGGTGGGTGC